TTATTTGGTAGGTAATATCGATGAAGCTACCGCGAAGGCTATGAACTTAGATGTGGAGAGCAAATTGAAGAAATGACCTTAAATCTATGTGTACTGACGCCTAATCGAATTGTTTGGGATTCAGAAGTGAAAGAAATCATTTTATCGACTAATAGTGGCCAAATTGGTGTATTACCAAATCATGCACCTATTGCCACGGCTGTAGATATAGGCATTTTGAGAATACGTCTTAACGACCAATGGTTAACAATAGCTCTGATGGGCGGTTTCGCTAGAATAGGCAATAATGAAATAACTATTTTAGTAAATGATGCAGAGAGGGGCAGTGACATTGATCCGCAAGAAGCTCAACAAACTCTTGAAATAGCTGAAGCTAACTTGAGTAGCGCTGAAGGCAAGAGACAAACAATTGAGGCAAATTTAGCTCTCAGACGAGCTAGGACGCGGGTAGAGGCTATCAATGCAATTTCATAACTAGTGGCGCCGCGTCCGAATAATAAAAAGAAGTTCTGTTTATACACCCCATTTTGATTCTGCCAATCGAATCCAATCAAGTGTAATCAGATTTTGATTCAACAAAAAAAATATTAAATAAAATTAATAAATATAGAATACGGGTAGTGGGGTATGGAAAAGATACAAAATAAATAAAAAAAAATGAAGGTGGGTAGAAATACTTATTAGATACCATCGACTGCGGTATCTAATAAGTTCTACCTACTATTGGATTTGAACCAATGACTCCTGCCGTATGAAAGCAATACTCTAACCACTGGGTTAAGTAGGTCATTTATCATCATAAAGAGAAACAAAAGGAACCCGTCACATCGATAGATTATAGATGGAATCTTACTTCTAAGCAATACCCACCCTTGGCAGGAAACAGATCAGAGAGCTATCGTGTCGGATCATGCAATATTCAACTTGACAATAAATTATATACATGATAAAATATTTATCACAAACACAAGAACACAAGGGCTATAGCTCAGTTGGTAGAGCACCTCGTTTACACGCGCGCCAATGTTTTTTCAGAGGAGTCCATCATGTAATCAACAGAATTTATCTTAGTGAAAAATCGATGTCTTACTCCATGGATTCGAGGGAACAAGAGAACAATAGCCTGACAAATAGTTGGTTGGTCCAATTGAGGTGCCGATTTAGGCGCCAAATAGAACCCATCATTGATTTGATAATTGATAAGGTGAATACCCAGTCCATTCAATGCTAGGCATAATGAGTATAAGGAACTCAAAGAATCTCTTTTCGTCCTATGAACTTGAAGGTGTATGAAGTTTCATATTTATTTGACGCTTTGGGCAGAGCGATAGAGACTCCATTTAACTTAGGTTGATCTAGGCCGAAGGCAGACCTACGTCAAGATAATTCTTTTTTGAAACACTTTGGTATTGCTACTGAATAAAAATAAAGAATCAGAGCACGCGGAGCCATCTCATTATCTTTCTGTTAAGAAAAAAGATGGCGGACTCGCTGATATTTATATCAGTTGATGAAAGAGCCCAATGCAAAAAAAATGCATGTTGGGTCTTTGAAACAGTTTGAATCATTTCGATAATAATAAGTTTGATCTGTTTTACCGAGAAGGTCTACGGTTCGAGTCCGTATAGCCCTAATTTTTCATTAATGTTAATTAAAAACTTTATTTGTATTTTGTACTATATTTGTACTGTACATAGTATAGTTTTTTATTTCCTCATTATTATTTGTTGTTTGTAGCTGGCAGGTTGGTTGCTCCATTAAAATAGAATCGTTCCCACATTCTCGCTCGCGGGGATCATTCGGAACATGAAACTAAAAAAAAATTCATTTCAATGGAACCAATCGGCGTTTTAAAAATTTCGTATAAACAAACCCATTCTTTTTCATTAATTTTCGTGGGTGAATTACATAAATACACATTTTTCCTGTTTTCCTACCCATGATCAAAGAGTTAGTGAGACTACCCTTCTTTAGGTATATCAAAGAAGGTTAATTTTTTTAAGTAAAAATCATGGCATGAACCCGGCGAATCTAATATCCTCAAACCCGTCTGCCCATCATTAAAAATTAAAAATTTACTGATGCTGACTTTATCCAAGAAGATTGGGGATCCATTTGAACTTAGACGAGTTTTAGGAATCCCCCGACTTATCCACTTTTTTTTTGCCCCAACTTATTGTTTCAGAGAGAATGAACTGATCCTAAATCTAGAATTTGAGTATAGGAGCCCGTGCCTTGTTATATGTAAGGGCTCCTCGCAATTCAACGCATTGAATCCAACCCATTAAGTTTCGTACAGGGAGAGATAATAAAATAAATAGGTCAATGCACTCTGTTTCCATACCTAATCAATAGAAGAAATAATACTCTATCTACCCCGATCTTAATGATAAATAATATACCACATTTCTTTTATAATATTATATTCATACTCATTTTTTCATATATTTTTCTATTTAATTATTTATTAATATTAATAAATTTAAAAAATTACATTTTA